AGAATCGACCAGAACAAATATAGGAGCTTTTGATTGAATACAAAAAGATAAGACTACGTGTTTTTTACTTTGCTAGATAAGGTATACCCAGAAAAAAGCCTATTTGACAATCTTTCCAATTCAATTTACCAAAGATCTTCGTTTTTCAAACTTTGACTTGTCTACAAATTAAGTTAAGGCGCTCCTAGATTTATGTGACTTTCTATTAGATTCGATTAAGATTGGGTTAGGTTAGAGTCTGCAACCGGTTTCATGTCCTAACCTAATTTTTACTCCCAAAATTATCCAGGATTGGGTAGGTATACCAAAGAAAAGAAGTTTGACGAATTCTTTTGATTGCGGGCAGTAAAAAAAAATTCATATGTAATTTGCCTATAAAGATTAATGAAGAAAGAAAAAAAGGATTTCTTTATCTGAGATTAGAAAAAAAAATACGGATTGGGTTTAATCAAATACGCTTTTTTTGTTTTCAGTTTTATGTTCTGCTCTGAGCGCCCCCCGTGAGGGGGCTTGTAGGAATGGTTTTTTCAATGAACGAAGTAAACCGTAAGCGACCAGTTACAAACAACAAAAATACAATAATGAGTAAACAAAAACTATCCAATTTTTGTATTTTTATTAGGGCTATACGGACTCGAACCGTAGACCTTCTCGGTAAAACAGATCAAACTGATTATTATCAAAATGATTCGAACTGTTTCAAAGACCCAACATGCCTTTTTTTGCATTGGGCTCTTTCATTAACTGATAGACATATCAGTTAGTCTGCCATCTTTTTTCTTGCCAATAAGGAGATGGCTCCATGTGCTCTGATTCATTATTTTGCAGGAGCATTACCAAAGTGTTTCAAAGAAGGGTTATCTTGACGTAGGTCTGCTCCTTGCCGAGATCGGATCAACCTAAGTTAAATGGAGTCTCTATCGCCCTGTTTAAAAAACCAAATATGAAACTTCCTACACCTTAAAGTTCATCGGGCGAAAAGATAATTTTTTGAGGTCCTTATACTCACTCATTAATGACTAGCATTGAATAGACTAGGTATTCACCTTATCAATATCTCAAATCAAGGATAGGTTCTATTTGGCGTTTAAATGGTCACCAAAATCGGACCGAGAACCTTTTGTCAGGCTATTGTTCTCTTGTTTTGTTCCCTAAACGTTATGGAGTAAGACTCGATTTCTCAATAAGATCAATTCTTTTGATTCCATGATGGGATGGACTCCTCTGAAAATCATTGGCGCACGTGTAAACGAGGTGCTCTACCAACTGAGCTATAGCCCTTGTGTTTGTGATGTGTTTGTGATACATATTTAATCATATTATGTAGATAATTTATTGTCAAGATGAATATTACATGGTCTAACACATATCTCTTTGATGGGTATTGCTTAGAAGTAATATTGGATTTATAATCCATCAATATATCGATATTATGTGATGAGTTCCTTTTGTTTATCTTTATGATGATAAATGACCTACTTAACTCAGCGGTTAGAGTATTGCTTTCATACGGCGAGAGTCATTGGTTCAAATCCAATAGTAGGTAGAACTTATTAGATACCAGAATCATGGTATCTAATAAGTTTTTCTGATCACCTTCTTTTATTGATTTTTTAGCTTTTCTTCATTTCTATTCATTTTTAAATTTCAATTCATTGCATAAGAATCTATACGATTCCACTTGATTTTTTTTGATTGTATTCAATTTCAATTGGCGGAATAAAAGGGGTGTATAAACAGAGGTTCTGTTTATACAGAAGTTCCTTTGATTATTCGTACACAACAACTAGTTATGAAATCGCATTGATAGCCTCGACTCGTGTCCTAGCTCGTCTAAGAGCTAGATTTGCCTCAATTATTTGTCTCTTACCTTCAGCTTTCCTTAAGTTAGCTTCCGCTAGTTCAAGAATTTGCTGGGCTTCTTGTGGATCAATGTCACTACCCTTTTCCGCGTCATTTACTAAAATAGTGATCTTATTATTGCCTATTCTAGCAAAACCACCCATCAGAGCCATCGTTAACCATTGGCCGTTAAGGCGTATTCTCAAAATACCTATATCTACAGCTGTGGCAATAGGCGCGTGATTTGGTAATACGCCAATTTGTCCACTATTAGTAGATAAAATGATTTCTTTTACTTCTGAATCCCAAACAATTCGATTAGGGGTTAATACACAAAGATTTAAGGTCATTTCTTCGATTTACTCTCCATTTCTAAGTTCGTAGCCTTTGCAGTAGCTTCATCGATGTTACCTACCAAATAAAAGGCTTGTTCAGGAAGACCATCTAATTCTCCGGAAAGGATCAATTTAAACCCTCTAATGGTTTCCGCTAGACCAACGTATTTCCCCGGGGAACCTGTAAATACTTCTGCAACGAAAAAGGGTTGTGATAAGAAACGCTCAATTTTTCGTGCTCTTGCTACAGTTAAGCGATCCTCTTCGGATAATTCGTCCAGCCCAAGGATAGCTATAATGTCTTGAAGTTCTTTGTAACGTTG